TAATTTAATATTTATTAAAAAAAATAAAAGAAACGGTTTAAAAATTAATTAAATATAATTTATTAATATATATATATATATATATATATATATATATATAAATTTATTTAAATATATAAATTAAAATATATAATATAATATTAAATATTTAAATGTATTAATAATATATTAATTAATTAATATTATTAAATTTAAATTTTTTAATTTAAATTTATTATTATTTAAATTAATGTATATTGATGAATAATTATATTGTATTTAATATGAATATTATAAAGAGAAAAAAAAGAAATTATTTAATATTTAATATATATATTAAATATTTTAATATAAAAAAAAAAAAAAAAAAAAATCTATTTAAATAATTAAATAAATAAATATTTTTTATAGTTTAAAAAATTTAATAAAAATTTACTTTATATATAAATTTTTGTAATTTATTTAATTATTTAAATAATAATTAATTATAAAAAATAATGTAGTAAATAATTTTAAAAATTTAAGAAATTAAGATTTAGTAATATAAAAATTAATAACAAATTTTGTGCCAGCAGTTGCGGTTAAACAAAAATTAAATTAAATTTTTTTAATAATTAATTAATAAAATAAAATTTATTATAAATATTAAATTATTAGGTGAAATTTTAATTTAATTTAAAAATAATTTAATTTTATGATTTAATAAATTAAAAAATAAACTAGGATTAGATACCCTATTATAATAAATTAAAAAAATAATATTAAAATAGTATATATATATAATTAATAAAATATATGGAAACTTAAATAATTTGGCGGTATTTTAGTTCATTTAGAGGAATCTGTTTAATAATTGATAATCCACGAATAAATTTACTTAATTTAAAAATTTGTATATCGTTGTTATAAAAATATTTAAGAATAATAATAATATTTAAAAATTTAAAAATAAAATTAAATCAGATCAAGATGCAGTTTATAATTAAGAATATAATGGATTACAATAAATTTATTTAGATAGTATTATAATTGTAAAGTTATAATTAAATTGGATTTAAATGTAATTTTTTTTAAATTAAAAAAATGATTATAATTTAAAATATGTACATATTGCCCGTCGCTTTCATAAATAAATTGAAATAAGTCGTAACAAAGTAGAGATACTGGAAAGTGTTTCTAGAAAGACAAATTAGAGCTTGTTATAAAGTATTTCATTTACATTGAAAAGATAATTGAATAATCAATTAATTTGAAAAGTTAAATTAATAAATTAAAAGTAATAAATATTATAATAAAAGAATTTTTAAAATAAAAATATTTAATGGGGGTTAAAGTATTTTTAAAGAAAAAATTTAATAATTTATAGTAAAATAGTATTGTGAAAGAAATTTGAAATAATAATGAAAATTAATTAATAAAAAAGTAAAATTTAATTTTTGTATCTTGTGTATCAGAGTTTATTTAATAAATTATTAAATTTAATAATTCTCGAATTTAAAAGAGAAAATTAATTATAAAATTTATTGTTTCAAAAATATTTTTAATAATTAATTTGAAATGAAATGTTAATCGTTTTTAAAAATATCTAGTTATTTTAGAAAAAAATTTAATTTTAAAATAAAATGATAAAAATAAATTTTTAAAATATTTATTTTTTTTTAGTTTATTTTTATAATTTAAGGGATAAGCTTTAAATTAGAATATTATAATTAATTATTTATTTAATTAAAATTTTTAGAATTTAAATTGTTAAAAAATTATAATTTTTTATAAATAATTTTAAATTAAATTAAAATTTAAAAATTAAATTTAATTTTTTATAAAAAAATAATTAAAAATAAAATTTAATTAGAAATAATGATAAAATTAGTATATAATTAATTATATATATATATATATATATATAAATAAATTAAAGTTTAGTTTAATAATAAATAATTAAAAGGAATTCGGCAAATATTTATATTCACTTGTTTATCAAAAACATGTCTTTTTGGAAATAATTTAAAGTCTAATCTGCCCACTGATAAATTATTAAAGGGCTGCAGTAATTTGACTGTACAAAGGTAGCATAATCAATAGTCTCTTAATTGGTGACTTGTATGAATGATTGGATGAAATATAAACTGTCTCTTAATTATAAGTAAAAATTAATTTTTTAGTTAAAAAGCTAAAATAAATTTAAAAGACGAGAAGACCCTATAGAGTTTTATTATTTAATTAATTAATAAAATTAATAAAAAAAAATTAGATATTAATTAAATTATTTTGTTGGGGTGATAGAAAAATTTAATAAACTTTTTTTTAAAAAAAAACATGAATAAGTGAAATAATGATCCTTAATTTGAGATTATAAGAAAAAATTACCTTAGGGATAACAGCGTTATTTTTTTTTTTAGATCATATAAAAAAAAAAGTTTGCGACCTCGATGTTGGATTAAGATAAAATTTAAATGCAAAAGTTTAAAATTTTGATCTGTTCGATCATTAAAATCTTACATGATCTGAGTTCAAACCGGTGTGAGCCAGGTTGGTTTCTATCTTTAAAAAATTAAAATATTTTAGTACGAAAGGATCAAATATATAAAATAATTTTATAAAAAGAAAATTATTAATGAAATTTAAATTTGAAACTATTTTGGCAGATTAAGTGTAATGATTTTAGAAATCATAAATATATAATTTATTATATATGTAGTAAATGAATAATAAAGATATATTAATAATTTTTTTAGGGGTATTGATTTTAATTATTGGAGTATTAATTGGGGTAGCTTTTTTAACATTGTTAGAGCGTAAGGTTTTAGGATATATTCAAATTCGTAAAGGACCGAATAAATTAGGAATAGTAGGAATTTTACAACCATTTTCTGATGCAATTAAATTATTTACAAAAGAACAAACTTATCCTGTTTATTCAAATTATATAATATATTATTTTTCACCTATTATTAGATTTATATTATCTTTAATAATTTGAATGTTAATTCCATATTATTTTAATATGATTAATTTTAGATTAGGAATATTGTTTTTTTTAAGATGTACTAGATTGGGTGTTTATACAGTTATAATTTCAGGTTGATCTTCAAATTCAAATTATGCATTATTAGGAGGATTACGAGCTGTTGCTCAAACTATTTCTTATGAAGTAAGTTTGGCATTAATTATATTGTCTAGAATTATTTTAATTATAGATTTTAATATAATAAAATTTTTAGAGTATCAAGAATATATATGATTTATATTTTTTATAGTTCCTATTATATTAATATGATTGTCTTCAAGAATAGCTGAAACTAATCGTACTCCTTTTGATTTTGCAGAAGGTGAGAGAGAACTAGTTTCAGGGTTTAATATTGAATATAGAAGAGGGGGATTTGCTTTAATTTTTTTAGCAGAATATTCAAGAATTTTATTTATAAGTTTAATGGTTGTTTTATTATATATAGGAGGTTATGATTTAAATTTAATATTTTATTTAAAATTAGTATTTATTTCATTTTTATTTATTTGAGTTCGTGGGACTTTACCTCGTTATCGATATGATAAATTAATATATTTAGCTTGAAAAAGATATTTACCAATTTCTTTAAATTTTTTAATTTTATATATAGGATTAAAAATTTTTTTAAATTAAATTTTATAAATTAATTTTAGTATAAATTAATAGAATAAATATTCTTTCTTAAGTTTTCAAAACAAATGCTTTAACAAGCTCATTAATTTAGTTATTTATAAAAATAAGATTATCTCAAATTTTATTTATAATTGGGTTAATAATAAAATAAGAAAAATAAATAATTGTTAAAATTTGTCCAGTTAAAATATATGGTGTTTCAACTGGTCGAGCTCCAATTCATGTTAATAAGATAATAGTAACAATTATAATTCAAAATAAAATTTGATTAATAGGATAGAATTGAATTCCTTGAATTTTTTTATTAAATGTAAAAGGAAGAATAATTAAAATTAAAATTGATATTAATAAAGCAATTACACCTCCTAATTTATTAGGAATAGAACGTAAAATTGCATAAGCAAATAAAAAATATCATTCTGGTTGAATATGAACAGGAGTAACTAAAGGATTAGCAGGAATAAAATTATCTGGATCTCCAAGTAAATAAGGGTTAGTTAATGTTAATATGATTAAAATAAAAGATAAAATAATAAATCCAATAAAATCCTTAAATGTAAAAAATGGATGAAAAGGAATTTTATCTAAATTTCTATTAATTCCTAAAGGATTATTAGAACCAGTTTGGTGTAAAAATAATAAATGAATTATTGTTATTATGATGATAATAAAAGGTAATAAAAAATGAAAAGTGTAAAATCGAGTTAAAGTAGCATTATCTACTGCAAATCCCCCTCAAATTCAGTTTACTAAAGTAGATCCAAGATATGGAATAGCTGATAATAAATTAGTAATTACTGTAGCACCTCAAAATGATATTTGTCCTCATGGTAATACGTAACCTATAAATGCAGTAGCTATTAATAAGAATAAAATAATTACTCCAATTAATCAAGTAAATATTAAATTAAATGATTCATAATAAATTCCTCGTCCAATATGTATATAAATACAAATAAAAAAAAAAGAAGCTCCATTAGCATGTAAAGTTCGAATTAATCAACCATAGTTTACATTTCGGCAAATATAATTTACTCTATTAAAAGCTATATCAATATTAGCTGTATAATATATAGTTAAAAAAATACCTGTTAAAATTTGAATTATTAAACATAAAGCTAATAAAGAACCAAAATTTCATCATATTGAAATATTAGAAGGAGAAGGTAAATCAATTAAAGATCCATTAATAATTTTAATAATAGGATGAGTTTTTCGAATAGGTTTATATATGTTTATTATCATTAGTTTATTGTTCTTCGTAAAGGCCCATAAAAAATATTTGTAATTTTTACAATAGCTAATAAAGTAATAAATAAATAAATAATTAATATAATTATTATTAAAAAATTTTGATTGTTATATAGTTTAAAAAGATTTAATTTATTTTCATTATTAAAAAAAAAAAAATAATCAAATAAATTTTTTATATCGTTAGAATTAAAAAAAAAATTTTTTCAGTAAAAATTTAATGTTAAAGAAAAAAATAATAATAGTAATAAAAATATTAAAAAAGTTTTTTTTGAGAATAAATTAAAATTAAAAAGTTCATTTGAAGCAATACTTGAAACATAAATAAATAAAACTAATAAACCTCCTAAAAAAGTTAAAAATAAAATATAGGAAAATCAATAAGTGTTAATAAATAATCCAGAAATAATACAAATAATAGTAGTTTGAATAAGAATTAAAAATCCTACGGATAAAGGATGATTTAAGAATAATATAGAAAGAGATAATAAAATAATTAAAAAAGAAAGTAAAAAGTAAATAATATCAAAGAATAGTTTAAAAAAAATAATAATTTTGGAGATTATTGATAAAGAAATTCTTTTTCTTTGAAGTTTTTAAAGAAAATTTCTTATTTATTTTTGATTTACAAGACCAATGTTTTAATTAAACTATAAAAACAAAATAAGAATTAATGATAGAAATTATTATATTAATAGTAATATATATAGTAGGTAATATTATTTTTGTTTCTAAACATAAACATTTATTAATTGTATTGATAAGATTAGAATTTTTAGTATTAAGAATTTTTTTTTTTTTTATTATAATATTAATATATTTTGATAATGATTTATTTATATTAATAATTTTTTTAGTATTTTCTGTTTGTGAGGGAGCTTTAGGTTTATCGATTTTAGTTTCAATAATTCGTACACATGGAAATGATTATTTTCAAAGATTTAATTTATTATAAATAATGATAAGATTTTTAATAATAATAGTTTTTATAATTCCTTTATGTTTAATTAATAATATATATTGAATGGTTCAAATAATATTATTTATAATAATGTTTATATTTATAAATAAATCTTTAATAATAGGTTTATTTTTTAGATTAAGATATTCATTTTCTTTAGATATATTATCATTTGGATTAATTTTATTAAGAATTTGAATTAGAATTTTAATAATAATAGCAAGAGAAAATTTATATAAAAATAAATTTTATTTAAATTTTTTTTTATTTAATTTAATATTTTTATTAATTATATTATATATAACATTTAGATCGATAAATATATTTTTATTTTATTTATTTTTTGAAGGTAGATTAATTCCTACATTATTATTAATTGTAGGTTGAGGATATCAACCTGAACGAATTCAAGCAGGTATATATTTATTATTTTATACATTATTTGCTTCTTTACCAATATTAATAGGAATTTTTTTTATTTTTAATAATATGAATTCAATAAATTTTTATTTGTTAAAATTTTTTAATATAAATTTATTTTTATTATATATTTCAATAATTATGGCTTTTTTAGTAAAAATACCTATATATTTTGTACATTTATGATTACCTAAAGCTCATGTAGAAGCTCCTGTTTCAGGGTCAATAATTTTAGCAGGGATTATATTAAAATTAGGGGGTTATGGATTATTACGAGTAATAATTATATTTCAAGAAATAGGTTTAAAATTAAATATAATTTGAGTAGTAATTAGATTACTAGGGGGATTTTATATTAGTTTAAAATGTTTTTGTCAAGTTGATATTAAGTCATTAATTGCTTACTCTTCAGTTGCTCATATAAGATTAGTTATTGGAGGTATTATAACTATAAATAATTGAGGTTATTATGGTGTATATATTTTAATAATTGGTCATGGATTGTGTTCTTCAGGTATGTTTTGTTTAGCAAATATTAACTATGAGCGTTTACATAGTCGAAGATTATTTATTAATAAAGGAATAATAAATTTTATACCTTCAATAAGATTATGATGATTTTTATTAATATCTTCAAATATAGCTGCTCCCCCTTCATTGAATTTAATAGGAGAAATTAGATTAATCAATAGTTTAGTTAGATGAAGATGATTAAGAATAATTTTTTTAATGTTAATCTCATTTTTTAGAGCTGGATATAGATTATATTTATTTTCTTATACTCAACATGGAGATTATTATAAAGGAATTTATAGATTTTATACTGGGGTATCACGAGAATATTTATTGTTATTATTACATTGATTACCTTTAAATTTAATTATTATAAAAGTTGATTATGTAATAATTTGATTTTATTTAAATAATTTAAAAAAAATATTGATTTGTGGGGTCAAAAATATGAATAAAAGTTCATTTTAAATTATTAAAATAAATAATTCTATTTGTTATATTAGTTTTTTCTTTTTGATAATATTTAGAATAGTTAATTTTATTTTTATAATATATTTAATTATAAATAATGAAGTTATATTTTTAGAGTGAGAATTAGTTTCTTTTAATTCAGTTAGAATTGTAATATCTATTTTAATTGATTGAATATCATTATTATTTATAATATTTGTTTCTTTAATTTCATCAGTAGTAATTTATTATAGAAAAAGTTATATAAGATCTGAAAATAATTTAATACGATTTATTATTTTAGTATTAATATTTGTATTTTCTATGATTTTATTAATTATTAGACCAAATATAATTAGAATTTTTTTAGGTTGAGATGGATTAGGATTAGTTTCTTATTGTTTAGTAATTTATTATCAAAATTTTAAATCATATAATGCTGGAATATTAACAGCTTTATCAAATCGAATTGGGGATGTATTAATTTTAATAGTTGTTGCCTGAATATTGAATTATGGTAGATGAAATTTTATTTATTATATAGAATTAATAAATAATGATTTTACGATAACGGTAGTTAGAGTATTAATTATTATAGCTGCTATAACAAAAAGAGCTCAAATTCCTTTTAGATCTTGATTACCTGCAGCTATAGCTGCTCCAACTCCTGTTTCAGCATTAGTTCATTCATCAACATTAGTTACGGCAGGGGTTTATCTATTAATTCGATTTAATTTATTATTAATAAATACATTTTTTATTAAAATTTTATTATTATTGTCTTGTTTAACAATATTTATAGCTGGTATTTCTGCTAATTATGAGTTTGATTTAAAAAAAATTATTGCTTTATCAACCTTAAGACAACTAGGGTTAATAATAAGAATTTTAAGAATGGGATTTCCTGATTTAGCTTTTTTTCATTTATTGACACATGCTATATTTAAAGCTTTATTATTTATATGTGCTGGTGTTATTATCCATATGATAAATGATATTCAAGATATTCGTTTTATAGGAGGTATTTCTTTATATATTCCTATAACTTCATTATGTTTAAGAATTTCAAATTTAGCATTATGTGGTATTCCTTTTTTGGCTGGATTTTATTCCAAAGATATAATTTTAGAAATAGTAAGAATAAGAAGATTAAATATATTAATTTTTTTTTTTTACTACATTTCAACTGGTTTAACAATATTTTATACAATTCGTTTATTAATATATTTATTAATTGGGGATTATAATTTATTAAGAATTTATAATTTATATGATGAAGATATAATTATATTAAAAAGAATATATGTATTATTATTTATAAGAGTCGTAAGAGGAAGTTTTTTAAGATGAATAATTTTTTATTATCCTTATATAATTTATTTGCCTTTTAATTTAAAAATAATAGTAATTTATGTAAGATTATTAGGAATATTATTAGGTTATATAGTTAGAAATATAAATTTTTATAGTGTTAATAAATTTTTAAAAAGTTATAGATTAAGAAATTTTTTATGTTTAATATGATTTTTACCTAATTTATCTACTTATGGGTTAAATTATATATTTTTAAAAATAAGAATGAATTTAATTAAAAATATTGATATAGGATGGAGTGAATTTTACAGAGGGTTAGGTATATTTAATGTTTTAAAAAAATATTCAATTATTTATAATTTTTATCAAATTAATAATTTTAAAATTTATTTATATAGATTTGTTTTATGAATATTAATAAATATAATTGTTTTAATAATAATAATATATTAAATATATATATATATATATATATATATATATATTTAAATAGCTTATATAAATAGAGTATAATATTGAAGATATTAAGGAGATTAAATAAATCTTTAAATAAATTTATAAAAATTTAATTATTTTATTTTTACAATGAAAATGTAATGTTTTAATAAACTATATAAATAGAAATATTAATGGAATTTAACCACTAAAAATTAAGTTAGCAGCTTAATTTTAAACTTATATATTTCTTTAATTGGAATTTTTATTCAATTATATCATTAACAGTAATATACCTCTATTTTGGTTTCAATTAAAAGTAAGGAGTAAATTACTCTATCTTTTAAGTCGAAATTAAATGCAATATTGCTTCTTATTTTATAAGATAAATTAATAAATTTAATTTTTTTTGAATGCAAATCAAATGTTTTAAATAAACTATAATCCTTAAACTATAAAAAATATTTGTTTTAATTAGATCAGTTTAATATATTTTGATTTCATTCATGATAAAGTCCTAATAAAAGAATAATAAAAAAAAAAAATCTTGTTAAAGATCAAATAAAAAAATTTACTATTTTAAATGAAGAAATAATAGGAAAAATTAAAGCAATTTTTACATCAAAAATTAAAAAAATTACAGTAATTAAAAAAAAATGAAGAGAAAAAGGAATTCGCGCTGAAGAATTAGGATCAAATCCACATTCAAATGGGGAACATTTTTCTCGGTCTATAAAAGTTTTTTTTGAAAGTATAATAGAAATAAATATTATAATATTAGAAATAGTTATAATAATAATAAATAAGAAAATAATTAAATAAATTATTTATATTAAAAAAAAATTAAACTTTTTGATTGGAAGTCAAATATACTAAATATATTATATAAATAGTTAATTACCTCATCAGTAAATAGAGATATAAAGAAATAATCATACAACATCAACAAAATGTCAGTATCAAGCAGCTGCTTCAAATCCAAAATGATGATTTTTAGAAAAATGATTATTTAAGTGTCGAATTAAACAAATTAATAAGAAAATAGTACCAATAATAACATGAAGACCATGGAATCCTGTAGCTATAAAAAAAGTTGATCCATAAATTCTATCTGAAATAGTAAATGGGGCTTCAATATATTCAAAAGCTTGAAGAATAGTGAAATAAATTCCTAAAATAATAGTAATAAATAAGCCTTGAGATATTTGAGAATGATTATTTTCTATAATTGCATGATGAGCTCAAGTAACAGTAATACCTGAAGTAATTAAAATAATAGTATTAAGTAAAGGAATTTGAAATGGGTTAAAAGGAATAATATCAATAGGAGGTCATATAGCTCCAATTTCAATATTAGGGGATAATCTTCTATGAAAAAATGCTCAAAAAAATGAAATAAAAAAAAATACTTCAGAAATAATAAAAAGAATTATTCCTCAACGAAGACCATTGGAAACTAAAATTGTATGTTTACCTTGAAATGTACCTTCACGACAAATATCTCGCCATCATTGAAATATAGTTAAAATTGTAATTAAATAACCTAAAATTAATAAATTATAATTAAAATTATGAAATCATTTAATTAATCCAGTAACTAATGTTATTACTCCAATAGCTCCTGTTAATGGTCAAGGACTAAAATCTACTAAATGGTATGGGTGATTATGGTGTCTTATCATTAATTTTTAATTAAAAATTAATTTACTTCACTAGAATATAATGTTCTTAAAATAGCAATAACATAGGATTGAATAATAGCTACTGCAGATTCTAAAATTAATAATAAAATTTGGATTGAAATTAATAAAAAGATTAAATAAGTAGGAAAATTTTGGCCTGTATTTCTTAATAAAGTTATAAGTAAATGTCCAGCAATTATATTGGCTGTTAATCGTACTGCTAAAGTTCCTGGTCGAATAATATTTCTAATAGATTCAATTAATACTATAAATGGTATTAAAATATTTGGAGTACCTTGAGGGATTATATGAGCAAATATATGTTGAGAATTATTAATTCAACCAAAAAATATAAATCTTAATCATAAAGGTAAAGATATAGATAAAGATAAAGTAAGATGACTTGTTCTAGTAAAAATATAAGGGAATAACCCTAAAAAGTTATTAAATATAATAAATGAAAATAATGTAATAAAAATAAAAGTTGAACCTACAGATCCTTTTAAACCTAATAAAGTTTTGAATTCTTTATGTAAATTATTTAAGATTAAATTTCAAAAAATAAAATGACGATTAGGGATTAATCAATATATATATGGAATAAATAATAAACCTAATATAGTTCTTAATCAATTTAAAGGAATATTAAATAAATTAGTAGAAGGATCAAAAATAGAAAATAAATTAGTTATCATTTTCAGAATAAAAAAATTTTTTTTTTTTCTAAATTTTTATTATTAAGATTAATTTTTAAATTAAAATTATAATAATTTAAAATATTAAATATAATAAAAATACTAATAAAAAAAATAAAAGAAATAATTCAATTAATAGGTATTATTTGAGGAATAAAAGAATATTAACTAATTAATAATTTAAATTTGACATATTTATGTTATAAATTTAACTAATTCTTTATATAAAAATAATTTATTTCATTAGAAGTAATTGCTAATTTACTATTAAATGGTTTAAGAGACCAGTACTTGCTTTCAGTCATCTAATGAAGAGTGATTATAAATTCAGTTAATAAAATTTTTAATGTGAATTCTTTCTAATACAATTGGTATAAAACTATGATTTGCTCCACAAATTTCTGAACATTGACCAAAAAAAATTCCTGGTCGATTAATAAAAAAATTAGTTTGATTTAGTCGACCAGGATTAGCATCAACTTTTACTCCTAAGGAAGGAATAGTTCAAGAATGAATAACATCTGTTGCAGTTACTATAATACGAATTTGGTTATTTATAGGTAAAATAATTCGATTATCCACATCTAATAATCGAAAATTGTTATTTGATATTTCATTAGAAGGAATTATATAAGAATCAAATTCAATATTATTAAAGTCTGAATATTCATAACTTCAATATCATTGATGGCCAATAGATTTTAAAGTAATAAGAGGATTATTAATTTCATCTAGTAAATATAATAAACGTAATGAAGGTAATGCAATAAAAATTAAAGTAATAGCAGGAATAATAGTTCAAATTAATTCAATTATTTGATTTTCTAAAAGAAATCGATTAATGTATTTATTAAAAAATAATCTTAATATTAAATATCCTACTAAAATAGTGATTATAATTAAAATAATTAAAGTATGATCATGAAAAAAAATAATTTGTTCTATTAAAGGTGAAGCTCCATTTTGTAAATTTAAATTAGATCATGTTGCCATTTCTAAAAAAAGGATAATCCTTTATAAATGGGGTTTAAATCCATTACATAAATCTGCCATATTAGAGGTTATTTACTTAAAATAGGTAATTCATTATATGAATGTTCATGAGGGGGGAAATTTTGATATCATTCAATAGAAGAAGATATATTTAAAGAAAATAAAATAATTCGATGATTAATTATTGATTCTCAAATAATAATTAGGAAAAATATTATTGATAATAAAGAAATATAAGAACCTAATGAAGAAATTATATTTCAAGAAATATAAGCATCTGGATAATCAGAATATCGGCGAGGTATTCCTGCTAATCCAAGAAAATGTTGAGGGAAAAAAGTTAAATTTACTCCAATAAATATTGAAAAAAATTGAATTTTTAATAAAAATGAATCTATTATTAAACCAGTAAATAATGGATATCAATGAATAAACCCTCCTATAATTGCAAATACAGCTCCTATAGATAAAACATAATGAAAATGAGCTACAACATAATATGTATCATGTAATGTTACATCAATTGAAGAATTAGCTAAAATAACTCCTGTTAAACCTCCTACTGTAAATAAAAAAACAAATCCTAATCTTCATAATATTGAAGGTCTATAATTAATTTGTGTTCCATGTAAAGTAGCTAATCATCTAAAAATTTTAATTCCTGTTGGTACAGCAATAATTATAGTAGCAGAAGTAAAATAAGCTCGAGTATCAATATCTATACCTACTGTAAATATATGATGAGCTCAAACAATAAATCCTAAAAGTCCAATAGTTATTATAGCATAAATTATTCCTAAACATCCAAATGTTTCTTTTTTTCCTCTTTCTTGAGAAATAATATGAGAAATTATTCCAAATCCCGGTAAAATTAAAATATATACTTCAGGGTGTCCAAAAAATCAAAATAAATGTTGGTATAAAATTGGATCTCCACCTCCTGCAGGATCGAAAAAGGAAGTATTAATATTTCGGTCTGTTAATAATATAGTAATAGCTCCAGCTAAAACAGGTAAAGATAATAATAATAAAATAGCAGTAATTCCAACAGCTCAAACAAATAAAGGTATTTGATCAAAAGAAACATTATTGATTCGTATATTAATAATTGTAGTAATAAAATTAATAGCACCTAAAATAGAAGAAATACCAGCTAAATGTAAAGAAAAAATAGCAAGATCAACAGATCTACCACCATGAGCAATATTTGATGATAGAGGGGGGTATACTGTTCAACCGGTTCCTGCTCCATTTTCAACAATTCTTCTAGAAATTAATAAAGTTAAAGAAGGGGGTAATAATCAAAAACTTATGTTATTTATTCGAGGAAAAGCTATATCTGGTGCTCCTAATATTAAAGGAACTAATCAGTTTCCAAATCCACCAATTATAATAGGCATTACTATAAAAAAAATTATAATAAATGCATGAGCAGTAACAATAGTATTATAAATTTGATCATCTCCAATTAAAGAACCAGGATTTCCTAATTCAGCACGAATGAGTAATCTAAGAGAAGTACCAACTATACCTGCTCAAATTCCAAAAATAAAATATAAAGTACCAATATCTTTATGATTTGTAGAAAAAAGTCATTTTCGCGAAAAATAAAATAAAATGGCTGAGTAAGAAGCGATAAATTGTAAATTTATTAACGAGAATTATCTCTTTTATTAATGTATATATATATATATATATATAATTTAAGTCTTATATTCAAAAATGATTTAAAATTGCAAATTTTAAGGAGTAAAAAAAAAATTACTAAGGCTTAAAGAATATATATATTTCTTTATAAATAATTTTGAAGACTATTAGTTTAAATTAACTTAAAACCTTTTAAAAAAAAAAAAAAGTTCTAAAAATTATTCCTAATAATGAAATTAAAGAAAATAAATTAATAAAATAAAATATATGATTATTAATATTAGTTTTAAATCATTTTAATTTAAAATAATTTAATAAAAAATTTGAATAAATAATACGAATATAAAAAATTAATATGATTAATCTTGTTATAATAAAAATTAAAGTTATAAAAAATATTTTATTTAAAATTAAAAAATTAATAATAATTCATTTAGGAAAAAATCCGATAAAAGGAGGTAAACCTCCTAATGAAAGAAAATTAATAAATAAAGATAATTTAATTATAGAATTTAAATTAAAAATAAATAATTGATTAATATAATATAAATTTAATATAAAAAAAGAAAAACATATAATTCTAATTAAAAATGAATATATAAGAAAATAAAATATTAATAAATTTTCTCTAATTAAAATGGTTGATAATATTCAACCTAAATTATTAATTGAAGAAAAAGCTATTAATTTTCGTAAAGAAGTTTGGTTTAATCCTCCAATAGCACCAATAATAGTGTTAAGAATTATAATAATAATTAAAAAATTTTTATTAAAATAGTAAGACAATAAAATTATGGGGGAAATTTTTTGTCAAGTTATTAAAATAAAACAATTTAATCAAGATAATCCTTCAGTAATATTAGGAAATCAAAAATGAAAAGGAACCGAACCTATTTTTATATATAAAGAAGAATTAATTATTAAAGAAAATAAATTATTAAATTCAAAATTTTTAAAAAAAATTATTTTGAAAATAATAAAAAATAAAAAATTAATTGAAGCAATAGATTGAGTTAAAAAATATTTTAAAGAAGCTTCTGAAGATAATAAATTATTAGAGTTTGAAATTAAAGGAATAAATCTTAATAAATTAATTTCTAATCCAATTCAACAACCGAATCAAGAATTAGAAGAAATAGAAATTAAAGTGCTAAAAAATAAAATAAAATAAAAAAATATTTTATTAGAGTTATTAAATAAGTGAATTAAAATATAAAAATTAGATTTTTAAAAAGAAATTTCAATTCAAATTATATAAAAATATTTATATGCTTATATTTTAGTGTAAGATGCACATTAATTTTTGATATTAAAAGATATAGTTTAATTCTATAAAATATAATAAAGGTAAATAAAAAATTTACATAATTTATCCTATCAGAATAATCCCTTTTCAGGCACTTTATTTTTAGAAAAAAGTTATCTTTATATTTGGGGTATGAACCCAAAAGCTTATTATGTTTAGCTTATTTTTAA